CCATTCATCTCCAGTGGACTCCTCGTCTCCTAATTCCTTCCATTCTACCAATGAATTATCTATAATACTTCGCAAATCAGAATCGGCTAATTGTTCTCTGATAGCACTTGCTCCTGTAGAGATTTCTCGATTTCGAAATGTCTCAAAACCTGGGGTAGTAAAAAAAAGCGGGATACTGTATTTCCGGGATTGGATTTCATATTCGAATGAACCTCGTAATCGTAAGAAAGTAGGTTTTTTTACTACGGGCCTAGCAAAAGAAAAATCGAGATAGGTTCCCATCGAATGGGATTCCCCCCTAAAAAATCGGACGTGAAGGTTTCCTCTCATCCGGCTAAAGTAGTTATACCAAATAAAGAAAGGGGTTCTTATTTTTAAACTTTGTTCAAAAAAACCCTACAAAAAGCTACTCCTTACTCAAGTTCCCAGTAAGGACCAATCTTTCATTGATTCATTCTTTTTTGACTTTAACAACTTTCTGAATTACTTTCAAATGGAAATGTGAAATTATTGAGTAGTCTACTTCCCCTCAAATAATGAATCCTCTTAAAGGAATATTTTGGGATTCATAAGGGATTTACTTGTCTATATATCGTTCCATTCGATCTTTTAGGCCCCCACTCACCTCGATGGTTATGCCGTAATGCCCCTTGAAGCATATATGCGATAGATAGACTCCTGTCACCATGCCATATTTGTTTGCTTGAACAGAACTTCTCTCTAAAAGAAACGGAATAGCCAATTCGTAGAATTGGTCTTTTTTTTTCACGAGGTATAACGAGCAATTCCTATTTATCTCTTACGGAATCGGCCATGGATCAATACCCCTTCCATTTGGAAGTATTGAATACGCCCATAATTCTGAGCTTCATGTTACTCCTCCAAAGACACATGTCAGAATCGGGGGCATCCCAATCAGATTGAATGGGATGACAGTTTCTTATTATGAATCTGTAAAATGAAAATTTCGATCAAATCACACATCGCAGTATACTAGGCCTTCTAATTCCTTAAGAGGTTTATCTAAAAGATTCGCAATATAACTAGGAAGACGTTTCAAATACCACACATGAGTCACTGGACATGCGAGTTTGATGTATCCCATTTGATATCTTCGTATCCGAGAATCCACAAATTCCACCCCACATTGTTCACAAAATTTCGGGTCTTCTTTTTCAGCCCTGATTACTCTATAATTTCCACAAGCACAAATTCCACTTTTTATAGGTCCAGAGATTCTTTCACAAAACAATCCATCTCTTTCCGGTTTATTGGTTTTGTAATGAAAAGTATAGGGTTTTGTCACCTCTCCAACTATCTCTCCATTAGGTAGGATTTTGTTGGCCCAAGCCTTTATTTGTTGAGGAGAAACTGGTCCAATTCGAAGTTGTTGATGTTTATACCGATCGATCATAGAATAGAAATTCTGATTCATTCAGATCAAGCTTCCTTCCTATTGATCTGGAAATTCTTCTCAGATACAAGGAAATGATTCAGTTCCAGAGCCAAAGACCGTAGTTCTCGAACGAGCAATCGAAAAGATTCTGGAGCATCCTCTGGGTTAGGTAGTGTTCCTCCAATGATCGTAGCACCAAGTACTTCTTGACGAGTTCTAATATGATCAGATTTATAAGTAAGCATCTCTTGTAAAATATGAGCAACACCAAATCCCTCTAGAGCCCAAACTTCCATTTCTCCTACTCGTTGTCCTCCTTGCTTGGCCCTTCCTCTAAGGGGTTGTTGTGTAACAAGTGTGTAATGTCCACTGGAACGCCCATGGATTTTATCATCAACTTGATGAATTAATTTCAGGATATAGGACTTTCCTATTAGAACAGGCTGTTCAAAAGGATCTCCTGTTCTTCCATCAAATATTCTGCTTTTTCCCGGATACTCGGGTTCAAATACCCATGGATTTTTTGTTTGTTTACTGGCTTCATATAATTCAGGAAACACTAGTTTTCTCGACGAATCTTGCTCATATCTCTCATCAAAAGGTGCTATTCTATAATGTCTCTTTAGAAGATCCCCAGCTAACCCGAGTGAGCATTCAAATATCTGTCCCACATTCATTCGTGAGGGTACTCCTAATGGGTTGAAGACCATATCAACAGTTGTTCCATCTTGCAAATAGGGCATATCTTGTCTAGGCAAAATTTTAGAAATGATACCTTTATTCCCATGTCTTCCAGCGACTTTATCACCTACTTTGATTTCACGTTTCTGTGAAATATATACACGAATTATTTCTGAATTATAACTAGAATCCCCTTTTTTCTTTTTCTGGATCCATCTCACATCAATAACGCGACCCCTTCCACCTACACTTATAGGTAGTTTTAAAGAAGTTTCTTTTGCCGTGGATACCTGAATGCCAAGTATGGCTCGTAATAATCTATCCTCGGGGGCATACGAGGATTCGTTCGCTGTTTGAGGCGTTAATTTACCTACTAAAATATCACCTGCTTCTATCCAAGATCCCAGCATCACAATTCCATTTCTGTCTAAATTGCGGAGTAAATGAGCCTCTAAATGCGGTATTTCTTTAGTGATTCTTTCAGGACCTTGGCTTGTCACATGAGTCTTAATTTCATATTTTCGGATGTGAAAAGAAGTATAAATATCTTCATATACCAGACGTTCGCTAATTAGTACTGCGTCTTCAGAATTGTAACCTTCCCATGGCATATGAGCTACTAATACGTTTTTTCCTAAGGCGAGTTCCCCGCTAACCGTAGCCGCACCGTCCGCTAAAATTTGTCCCTTTTTAATGTATTTACCTCGTTGAACCTTAGGTTTTTGATGCATACAAGTGTTTTTGTTAGAACATTGATACATAACTAATGGAATGTTTATAGTGTCACCATTACTTGAGAAAACAATCTTGTGAGTATCCGTATAAATGATCTTTCCCTCGTGTTCGGCTATAACTGAAAGCCCTGAATCTAGAGCCGTTTGGCGTTCCAGCCCAGTCCCAACAATGCACTTCTCGGACCGAGAAAGCGGAACTGCTTGGCGCTGCATATTAGAACTCATTAAAGCCCGATTTGCATCATTATGCTCGATAAAAGGAATAAGGGAAGCTCCAATAGAAAAATATTGGAAGGGAAAAATGCTTCTAAGATGAATCTGTTCCCATGCAATACTTAGGAATTCTTGACGATATCGAGCTGGAACAACCTGTTCTTCCTGAATACCCCGATTCAAGGCCAAAGAATTTCCTGCTGCTATCATATAATATTCATCTCTACTTGGTGATAAATAAATCATCTGCGTCTCTTTTGATTTATCAGATATTTCATAAAACGGACTATCTATAGATCCCCAATGACCAATTCTCACATGAATTGCTAAGGATCCAATAAGACCAACATTGATTCCTTCGGACGTGTCAATTGGGCAAATACGCCCATAGTGGCTCGGATGTATATCTCGTATCCGAAAACTAGCAGTTCGTCCTGTCAATCCTCCAGGACCCAAATAACTCAACTTTCGCCCATGAACGGTTTGTGTCAATGGATTAGTTCGATCAAAAACTTGAGATAAGGGGTGTAGGCCAAAAAACGATTCAAAAGTGGTTGTTAATGAGGTTGAAGTTACCAAATTTTCAGGAGTCGGTATCAATTTATGTCTGATTGCTCCACATATAGTTCTTTGAACCGCATTTTCTAAACGAACAAGAGCCAATCCGAATTGATCCTGTAACAGATCTGCTACAGAACGAATACGTTTATTTTTTAAGTGATTCATATCGTCAAGTGTGCCCATTCCAAATTTCATTCCGATCAAATGATCCGTAGCAGCCAATACATCTCGCGGTAACAAAAATGTATTGTTCTGAGGTATATCAAGATTTAGTCTCCGATTCATATTTCGTCGACCAATCTTTCCTAATTCACACCTTTGTTGAAAAAATTTATTTTGTAATTCCTTACATAAGGACTCAGAAAATACTGGATCCCCATCTACACAAGCAAATTGTTGATAAAACTCCAAAATAGCATTTTCTTTTGAACCAATCGTGTTTTTCTCGTTATCATTCGGGAAAGACAAGAAAACCTCAGGGTAACAAACATTATCTAGAATTTCTCTTAGATTCGAACCCATAGCTGATGATAGAACTAGAATAGATATTTTTTGTTTCCTACTCACACGGGCCCATATCCTTTCTTTTCCATCAATTTCTAATTCTAATCTTCCTCCCCAATCTGATATTATAGTACTGGTATAGACAGAAATTTCTTTATGGTCCAATTCTGAACGGTAGTAAATACCGGGGCTTTGCAATATTTGATTGATTACAATTCTGTATATTCCATTTACTATAAAAGTTCCCAGGGAATTCATTAGAGGAATGTTTCCAATAAAAACGGTTTGTTCTTGCATATCTCTACCGCTTTTCCAAATTAATCCCGCGGGGACATATAATTCAGAAGAATATGTGAGTGATTCAGACACAGCATCTCTTTCTTTTATCAAGGGTTCTACCAATTGATATCGTTCCACAAATAATTTAAATTCAATTTCTTGATCTGTATCTTCAATTTTTGGAAACTTATCCAATTCTTCCGTCAAGCCTTGATTAATGAACCTACAAAATCCCTCAAATTGGATCTGACTAAATCCAGGTATTGTGGACATTCCCTCATTTCTATTACGGAGCATCTTAATCTTAAGTTTCCTCTTTATAGAATAAATCCCATTATTGTAGTATTGGCTCACTCTTCATCGAACTAACCATCCGGATCGATCTAGCAATGATGGAATGTATATTATGTTTACTGAATCACATGAAATTTGAGCCAACTCCATATCTATATTTTATATGTATGAACGGAGACAAGATGGAGGAATGAAGATAATTTTCGGCACAAGTTAGAATTTGCGACAGGTACAAATAGAAATGAATTGATAAAACACCCCCCCCAAAAAAAAAATCTGCCACTCACATTACACTTATAGAGTCTTATATAGAATATAAAAATTGATCCAATTTCTGCCTATTATTATGATATTACGATCAGATTGGGTACCAAAAAAATAAATGGATTCACGATTTCATCCGCTTTTCTATTCATTAGAGAAGATATTCAATGACAAATTGAAGCACGATAATTCTCTACAGGTATATGTGCATAAGAGAGACTCAACTCGGTATCTATCTGTTCTGTGTAACAATTTTTGTTCTGGGGTTTACATATACACATATATGTTGTTATAATTGAGATTGAAAAGGATTTCAATTCTTTTTTAAAAAGAATTGATTAGTCGTAAATCAATTTTCTTTATGCCATTAAGGAAATACGATTTGAGATACAAATTTAAGAATCGTTCACTAATTCAAAGAAAATCAAAAATAGATTTCCGACTGAAAAATTCAGGGCAGGAACCATTACCCATTTTCTTTGAATAAAAAAAAAAAATGACTAATTATTAATTATTATAGTAATTAGTATAGTAATAGTATTAGTAATAGAATATATATAATAGAATATAGATAAAATTTTTTAATAGTATTAAATTTTTTAATAGTATTAGTATTTAATAGTATTAGTAATAGAATATATATAATAGAATATAGATAGAATATAGATAAAATTTTTATCCATTTTTGATCGAATTTGGCGGCATGGCCAAGTGGTAAGGCGGGGGACTGCAAATCCTTTATCCCCAGTTCAAATCCGGGTGTCGCCTGATGAACAAATTGGGATTTATTATCCTGCTGATTTAATCGACGAATTCTTGTTCCGCAATCTGAGGGTTTCTAAAGGACACTCCTTTTTTGTTCCTAGGATTGAAGAGGAGATTATACGAAAGACGATGAAGACTTCCTAATTATCTTACACTACCTATACTAAGGTAGTGTCTACTAACTCTGTCTGGAATTAGATTGGATAGGACGATAGGAAATCCATTTATAGGAAGTTTTGAAAGGACTGAACTGAAGATATCCAGACTCACGAGAGGCTCTGAGTGCTCAGACATTCAATGTGAATGGTTGGTCGGCTCTTATTCTTATAGAGTAAAACTAAAACGTTGAAAAACCAAAAATTGTATTTGCCGGGGGATTACAAAAAAAAAAAGAATGTATGTAATAGCGGTAGTGGCGTTTCCTGATTCTTTCACAGAAAGACAATAAGACTTATAAAAAATCGGAAATAAAATATAGGTATCTGAGAAAATAGATAGTTATCTATCTTGATGGTATATTTGTATGCCTTTTCTTTTGTTTATGAAAGAAAGGTAACAAAACAATAGGTCTTACTATTCCTACATCTTACATTAGAGGCATTCCTTTGATATTTCCTAAGAAAGGGTGTGTGTATCGTATTTGTGCTTAATGCTTCCCGATTCTACCAGAAATCCAATAAGATAGGATTTGTTATGATTGGGTTCATTGGATTGGTTCATCAATCGCCTTAAGTCAGAATTCTATTTTGACTCTGCGCCATTGATTCCACTATGATTATTGATCAATAATGGAATAATTCCTTGATAGAGATAGGGGACATAATTTACATGGATATAGTAAGTCTCGCTTGGGCTGCTTTAATGGTAGTCTTTACATTTTCCCTTTCACTCGTAGTATGGGGGAGGAGTGGACTCTAGGGGTACTACTAATTGAGTAATCGAATTGTATCAATTGTTTAATTAATCGTTTTGCGAAGACTTCCAAAAATGTCTCTGTTTCAAAATTATACTGGAATGAATACAGTCATGAATAATAACCATTCTATCAAACAATGAATGATTACCATAGTTATATTTATATTTAGAAAATAAAATCTACGCATGATAGGAAATTTCTTCCACTTCCAACCAAATTATTCCTAAATATTCTATTTTGATGAACCGGCTTTTACCAGAATTATGGATATTACAATGAGAAAACCAATCCCTGTGTGTTTTTTTTTCTTTACTTTTACTGTTCTAAGTCTAAGAGAAAGTAATTCTCTTATTATGGCGATACATACTTTCTACCGGAAGCAACTAGTAGTTGTCCGCGGAAGTCGAGGTCCTACACATAATCAAATTAGATCTTTCTTTCATTAAGCGATCCACATATCAAGTCAAGCATTTCACCTTTCTTTTACTATGTAATATATATATTAATATAAAGAAATAGTATACTAGATAGTGTGTAGAAAGAACTATATATAGTTCTTTCTACACACTATCTCAGACACTTCTGATTCCAGCCCGATCATTTCACTTAATTTCAGACTTGGAGTTTGAATCCCTTTCTTTCATTTCTTCAATCATTGATAAGAACTAAACTAATAATTCAAATTTCATTCAAATTAATTATTTTGACTGACTGTTTTTACGTAGATGATAAGTAAAAAAGCAGTAGGAACTAGAATGAACAGTGCAGTAGCAATAAATGCGAGAATATTGACTTCCATAATCTCATTGTGTTTTTTTTTTGCTTCGCAATAACTCGGGATCTAATCCCATAGAGATGATAAATTTGACTCCTGTAAATTCAATAGTATAAAT